ATGATATATGATTCCACTATGTAAGGTTTTTGAATCATATCATAAAAGACAATGTAATAAAGCATGAATACAGATTCACACATAATTATCTGATATGAATCTATATTATCTGATATGAATCTATTCATAGAAAAAAGTAAGAGCCTCGAGCCAATAAAGACTAAGAAGGTTGGCTCAAGAACAAATTTTATTAAGAGCTCCTTTGTAGAATTCAGACCTAACCATTAATCAAGAAGCGATGGGAACGATGGAACCTGTGAATACAAAAGATTCAATTGAAAATGAATCCTAATGATTCATTGGGAAGGATGGCGGAACGAACCAGAGACCAATTCATCTATTCTGAAAAGTGATAAACTAACCCTAATAAAACTGAAATAGATATTGAAGAGTAAATATTCGCCCGCGAAAATTCCTTTTTTTTTTAGATTGCTCATATTTTAGCAATGCAATCTAATTAAATATATCTATACAAAAAAATATAAATAAACTAGGAATAAAATATATTTCAAATTTCCTTATATATCCAAATATAAAAATATCTAAAAAATTAGATGAATATCAAAGAATCTGATGAATATCAAAGAATCGATTGATTTTGTGTATTATTCCATGTATATCTTAATTCAATATTATTATTATATTCATTTTTTTTCATTTTAAAATAGAATTCTATTTTAAAATATTAATATTCCATTAAAACATATTCAATTAAAATTGAAATTTTTTCATTCGCGAGGAGCCGGATGAGAAGAAACTCTCATGTCCGGTTCTGTAGTAGAGATGGAATTTAGAAAAACCATCAACTATAACCCAAAAAGAACCAGATTCCGTAAACAACATAGAGGAAGAATGAAGGGAATATCTTATCGTGGGAATCGTATTTGTTTCGGAAGATATGCTCTTCAGGCACTTGAACCTGCTTGGATCACGTCTAGACAAATAGAAGCGGGGCGGCGAGCAATGACACGAAATGCACGTCGCGGTGGAAAAATATGGGTACGTATATTTCCAGACAAACCGGTTACAGTAAGACCTGCGGAAACCCGTATGGGTTCGGGGAAAGGATCCCCTGAATATTGGGTAGCTGTTGTCAAACCAGGTCGAATACTTTATGAAATAAGCGGAGTAGCAGAAAATATAGCCCGAAGGGCTATCTCGATAGCGGCATCTAAAATGCCTATAAGAACTCAATTCATTATTTCAGGATAGGAATGTAGAACCAAAGGAAATAGATCTTGAGGATAAAAACAACCGGAGATTCTTTTCTTTTTTATTTTAGACAAACAATATTTCTTTTTCTTTTTCGCCCTTTGCATTTATTTTTGCATTGAAAGAACAGATAAAAAAAAGATATGATTCAACCTCAGACCCATTTGAATGTAGCAGACAACAGCGGGGCTCGAGAATTGATGTGTATTCGAATCATAGGAGCTAGCAATCGTCGATATGCTCGTATTGGTGACGTTATTGTTGCTGTGATCAAAGAAGCAATACCAAATACGCCCTTAGAAAGATCAGAAGTGATCAGAGCTGTAATTGTACGTACCTGTAAAGAACTCAAACGCGACAACGGTATGATAATACGATATGATGACAATGCTGCAGTTATCATTGATCAAGAAGGAAATCCAAAAGGAACTAGAGTTTTTGGTGCGATTGCCCGGGAATTGAGACAAAACTTTACTAAAATAGTTTCATTAGCTCCTGAGGTATTATAAGATGAGAAGTAGGATATTTGAATGAAATAGTAGATTGTGTATCACGTATATACCTTTCATTTTTTATTTTTTTTTATTTCAAAATTCATAAAAAAAAAACTAATAAAAAAAGCATGTTGATTATATCAAAATTCGGAGACACCACTGATTTTAGTTTATCATGGGTAGGGACACTATTGCTGATATAATAACCTCTATACGAAATGCTGACATGAATAGAAAAGGAACAGTTCGAATAGCATCTACTAACATCACCGAAAGCATTGTTAAAATACTTTTACGAGAAGGCTTTATTGAAAACGCGAGAAAACATCAAGAAAGAAACAAATATTTTTTGGTTTTAACTCTGCGACATAGAAGAAATAGGAAAGGGCCATATAGAAATACTTTAAATTTAAAAAGGGTCAGTCGGCCTGGTCTACGAATCTATTCTAACTATCAACGAATTCCTAGAATTTTAGGTGGAATGGGAATTGTAATTCTTTCTACCTCTCGAGGTATAATGACGGATCGGGAGGCTCGACTAGAAAGAATTGGTGGAGAAATTTTATGTTATATATGGTAATCCTTCTGATATCCGAATTAGATCAAAAATTTCTTATTTGTGAGAGAAAGGACGGGTTGTCTAATATCACTCCTCTATTAGTTCATACTTTAAGGGGGTTTTGCCTGGAATGAAAGAACAAAAATGGATTCATGAAGGTTTGATTACTGAATCACTTCCTAATGGTATGTTCCGGGTTCGTTTAGATAATGAAGATATGATTCTAGGTTATGTT